AAATTAGTGTCTGATTTAGACAAAAAGGAGAATGAAATCGACGAAAACGTGGCGGACGGTCCTGGAATTAGTACAAGAAACGCGAAACGAGTATTGATTTTTACTTATACTAATCCAAATACCGATACTTATACTAATAACAAATATAATAAGAATCTTGAGCAAAAAAAGGAAGTAAGGTTGAGACGCTATTCGCAACAATCGGATTTTCGTCGAGAACTAATCAAAGGCTCCATGCGTGCACAAAGACGCAAAACCGTTACTTGGGAACTGTTTCAAGCAAATGCCCACTCACCCCTTTTTTTGGACAGAATAAAGAAACCCTTTTATTTTTCTTTTGAGATTTCCGGACTGATGAAAGGAATTTTTCGAATTTTTAGAAATAGGATGTGGAAACAAAAAGACCAAAAACCGTCTGATTATACAAACGAAACAAAAAAAAAAATTGATAAAAAAGAAGAATACAAAAGAAAAGAAAAAGTACGGATGAAAATAGCAGAAACCTGGGATAGCTTTTTATTTTCTCAAGCAATAAGAGGGTTTCTATTATTAACTCAATCGATTCTTAGAAAATATATTATATTACCTTCATTGATAATAGCTAAAAACCTCGCTCGCATACTATTATTTGAATTGCCCGAGTGGTCCCAGGATTTAAAGGATTGGAAAAAGGAAATGCATGTTAAATGCACCTATAATGGTGTTCAATTATCCGAAACAGAATTTCCGGACAACTGGTTAACAGACGGTATTCAGATAAAGATCCTATTTCCTTTTTACCTAAAACCCCGGCGCAGATCTAAGCTACAATCCCTTCATAAGGATTCATTGAAAAAAATAAAAGGACAAGAAAGTGATTTTTGTTTTTTAACAGTTTGGGGAATGGAAACTGAACTTCCCTTTGGTTCTCCCCGAAAACGACGTTCATTTTTTGAACCCGTTTTGGAAGAATTCAAAAAAAAAATTCGAAAATGGAAAACTAAGTCTTTTATAGTTTTAAGAATTTTAAAAGAAAGAACAAAAATTTTCCGAAAAGTGGCAAAAGAAACAAACAAATGGGTCATCAAAAGCATTCGATTTCTAAAAGGAAGAATAAAAAAACTTTCAAAAAGAAAGCCAATTCGATTAGTTAGATTGAGAGAAATGAGAGAAATAGAGGACTTGGGTGAAACTAAAAAAGATTCGATAACGATAATCGGGAATGATACGATTCACGAATTGTCTATTCAAATTCGATCTATGCATTGGACAAATTTCTCACTAACAGAAAAAAAAATTAAAGATCTAAGTAATAGAACAAACATAATCAGAAACCAAATAGAAAAAATTACAAAAGAGAAGAAAAAAGGATTGCTAACTCAAGAAATAAATAGTAGTTCTGACAAAATAAGTTATCGTGCTAAAATATTAGAATCATCAAAAAAGATTTGGCAGATATTAAAAAGAAGAAATACTCGATTAATCCGTAAATCATATTTTTTTATAAAATTTTTGATTGAAAGGGTATACATAAACCTTTTTTTATCTATACTTAATATTCCAAGAATCAATGCAAAATTTTTTTTTGAATCAACAAAAAAAATTCAAATTATTGATAAAAACGTCCACAATCACAATAATGAAGCAAATCAGGAAAAAATTAATAAAACAACTAAAAATACATTTCTTTCGACTCTAAAAAAATCACTTTATAAGATTAGTAATAATAATAAGAATTCAAAGATTTTTTGGGATTTATCTTCTTTCTCACAATCACAAGCATATGTATTTTACAAATTATCACAAACCGAAGTTATTAACTTTTATAATTTAAAATCTGTCCTTCAATATCACGGAACATCTCTTTTTCTTAAGAATGAACTAAAAGATTGTTTTGAAAAACAAGGAATATTTCATTACGAATTAAGACATAAACCTTTTTGGAATTTTGGAATGAATGAATGGAAAACCTGGTTAAGGAGTCATTATCAATACGATTTACCTAGGATTAGATGGTCTAGATTAGTACCACAAAAATGGCGAAATCGAGCGAATCAAGACTGTATGACTCAAAATAAAGATTTAAACAAAAAAGATTCATATGAAAAAAACAGATTAACTCATTATCAAAAAGAAAAACAAAATCTTTTTGAAGCAGACCCATTACGGAATCAAAAATCGAATTTTCAAAAACACTATAGATATGATCTTTTATCATATAAATCTATTAATTATGACGATAAGAAAGACTCGTCTATTCATAGATCACTAGTCCAAGTAAAGAATGAAGAAGAAAGTTTTTATAATTACAACATAGGGAAAGGAAAATTATTTGGTATGCTGGGAAGTATCCCTATCAATAATTATCTAGGGGAAGACGATATTATGGATATAGATAAAATTTCGAATAGAAAATATTTTGATTGGAGAATTCTCAATTTTTGTCTTAGAAATAAGATCGATATTCAATCCTGGGTTGATATGGATACTGGTACCAACAGTAATCAAAATACTAAGATTGGGGCGGATAATTATCAAATAATTGATGAAATTAATAAGAAAGGTCTTTTTTATTTTACAATTCATCAAAATGAAGAAATTAACCCATCCAACCAAAGAGAGTTCTTTTTTGATTGGATGGGAATGAATAACAAAATATTAAATAGTCTTATATCAAATCGGGAACTTTGGTTCTTCCCAGAATTTGTGCTACTTTTTAATGTATATAAAATGAAACCGTGGATCATACCAATCAAATTACTTCTTTTCGATTTTAATGGAAATGCAAATGGTAATAAAAAGAGAACTGGAAAGAAAAAGGAATATCTTTTTATATCATCGAATCAAAAAAAATATCTTGAATTAGACAATGGAAGTCAAGAAGAAAAAGAACCCGCAAGCCAAGGAAATCCGAGATCAGATGCACAAAACCAAGTAAGTCTTGGATCAGTTCTCTCAAACCAAGAAAAAGATGTTGAAGAAAAGTATGCGGGATCTGACATGAAAAAACGTAGAAAGAAAAAGCAATACAAGAGCAACACAGAAGCAGAGCTTGATTTCTTACTAAAAAAATATTTTCATTTTCAATTGAGATGGGATAATTCTTTAAATGAAAAGCTAATGAATAATATCCAAATCGATTGTCTCCTGCTCCGACTGATAAATCCAAGAGAAATTGCTATATCCTATATTCAAAGGGGAGAAATGCGTCTGGATATTTTGATGACTGAGAAGGATTTAACTCTTACCGAATTGATGAAAAAGGGAATAGTGATTATCGAACCGGCTCGTCTGTCTGTAAAAAATGATGGACAATTTTTTATATATCAAACCATAGGTATTTCATTGGTTCATAAGAATAAGCGCCAATTTAAATTTAATAAAAGATACCGAGAAAAGGGCTATGTTGATAAGAAAATTTTTGATGAATGTATTCCAAGCCATCAACTAAGGACTGGAACTAAAGACAAAAAGCATTATGATTTGCTTGTTCCTGAAAAGATTTTATTCCCTAAACGTCGTAGAGAATTGAGAACTCTAATTTGTTTCAATTCGAAGAATCGAAATGGTATGCGTAGTTACGTTTGGGATAAAAGCAAAGATCTTGCTCGAGAAAGAAAGAACTTTAAGTTAATAAATTTGTTTCTTTGGTCCAATTATCGATTAGAAGATTTAGTTTGTATGAATCGCTATTGGTTTAATACCAATAATGGTAGTCGTTTCAGTATGGTAAGGATACATATGTACCCACGATTGAAAATTCGTTAATACTATGTTTTTCCTATCTATGCTTACGGTGTGGGATATATGAAAACCCAGAGATGCACACATGCCTTATCTTACATTCCATTCTGATACATGATACCAATTTAATGATATACATATCAATTAGATCTAGAAATGAATCAACAGAATCTTTTTTTTAGGTCTCAACTTTTCTCTTTTCCACAAATAGAACATCCTTTTGGATCCCTAATCAAATTGCAAATTGAATTGATTTTTGGTTGATTTTAGAGGAAGTTGATAACGAACGTAAGATTGTTGTGTATATCAAATTCAAATGACTAGCATTATTATTACTGATCAGTAAAATTCATATAAAAAAAAAGGAGGGAGGAGATTTCGTTTTATGGTAAAAAATTCATTCATCTCAATTATTTTTCAAGAAAAAACAGAAGAAAACTGCGGGTCTGTTGAATTTCAAGTATTCAGGTTTACCAATAAGATACGAAGACTTACTTCACATTTGGAATTGCACCGAAAAGACTATTTATCTCAGAGAGGTCTACGGAAAATTCTGGAAAAACGCCAACGGTTACTATCGTATTTGTCAAAGAAAAATAGAGTACGTTATAAAGAATTAATTAGTCAGTTGAATATTCGGGAGTCAAAAAATCGTTAATTTGAAATACAATTTTGAAATATTTGATTTATTAGATTTTGAATATTGATGAACTTCTTTTTGTTTTCAACAATTCATGCTAAGAATGAATCCAGGAAAAACCTATGAATATACTAGCTACTGGGAAAGACCTTATGGTAGTCAATATGGGCCCTCACCACCCATCAATGCACGGTGTTCTTCGTCTCATCGTTACTCTAGATGGTGAAGATGTTATTGACTGTGAACCTATATTGGGTTATTTACACAGAGGGATGGAAAAAATTGCGGAAAACCGAACAATTATACAATATCTGCCTTATGTAACACGTTGGGATTATTTAGCTACTATGTTCACAGAAGCAATAACTGTAAATGGACCAGAACTGTTGGGAAATATTCAAGTACCTAAAAGGGCCAGCTATATCAGAGTAATTATGTTGGAGTTGAGTCGTATAGCTTCTCATCTGTTATGGCTTGGCCCTTTTATGGCAGATATTGGTGCACAGACTCCTTTCTTCTATATTTTCAGAGAAAGAGAATTAGTATATGATCTATTCGAAGCTGCCACCGGTATGAGAATGATGCATAATTATTTTCGTATCGGAGGAATAGCAGCTGATTTACCTCATGGCTGGATAGATAAATGTTTGGATTTCTGTGATTATTTTTTAACAGGGGTTGTTGAATATGAAAAACTTATTACGCGAAACCCTATTTTTTTAGAACGCGTTGAGGGCGTAGGCATTATTGATGGAGAAGAAGCAATAAATTGGGGTTTGTCAGGACCAATGCTACGAGCGTCTGGACTCGAATGGGATCTTCGTAAAGTCGATCATTATGAGTGTTACGACGAATTTGATTGGGAGGTACAGTGGCAAAAAGAAGGGGATTCATTAGCCCGTTATTTAGTCCGAATGGGTGAAATGAGGGAATCCATAAAAATTATTCAACAAGCTTTGGAAGGAATTCCGGGGGGGCCCTATGAGAATTTAGAAATCCGATGCTTTGATAGAGAAAACAACCCAGAATGGACTGATTTTGAAGATCGATTCATTAGTAAAAAACCCTCTCCTACTTTTGAATTGCCGAAACAAGAACTTTATGTGAGAGTCGAAGCCCCAAAAGGAGAATTGGGAATTTTTCTGATAGGAGATCAAAGCGGTTTTCCTTGGAGATGGAAAATTCGCCCACCAGGTTTTATCAATTTGCAAATTCTTCCGCAGTTAGTTAAAAGAATGAAATTGGCTGATATTATGACGATACTAGGTAGTATAGATATCATTATGGGAGAAGTTGATCGTTGAAATGCTAATTGATACAACAGAAGTACAAGATATCAATTCTTTTTCCAGATTGGAATCCTTAAAAGAGGTCTATGGGATCATATGGATGCTTGTTCCTATTTTCACGCTTGTATTGGGAATAACAATAGGTGTACTCGTAATTGTGTGGTTAGAAAGAGAAGTATCCGCAGGAATACAACAACGTATTGGGCCTGAATACGCCAGCCCGTTGGGAATTCTTCAAGCTTTAGCCGATGGGACAAAACTACTTTTGAAAGAGAATCTTCTTCCATCTAGAGGAAATACTCAGTTATTCAGTATTGGACCATCTATAGCAGTCATATCAATTCTACTAAGTTATTCAGTAATTCCTTTTAGTTATCACCTTGTTTTAGCTGATTTGAATATCGGTATTTTTTTATGGATTGCCATTTCAAGTATTGCTCCTATTGGACTTCTTATGTCAGGATATGGATCAAATAATAAATATTCCTTTTTAGGTGGTCTGCGAGCTGCTGCTCAATCGATTAGTTATGAAATACCATTAACTTTATGTGTTTTATCAATATCTCTACGTGCGATTCGTTAAAACAGAAACTTTTCTTTTCCCTATGCTTTTCCTTCGAGAAAAAAAAGAAATTTAATAGATATCTTCATCTTTTTATTCATTTATTTCTTCTTTAGGTTAATAAAATGAATTAGGTAGTTATATATGAGTGAAAGAAAACAACTTCAAAATTCGCAGTAAAAGTGAATTGAGTCTCATTTCCTGTGTACAAGAGTTAAGCCGAAGTAAACAAACATGGAAGAAGCCCTTTACCCCAAGATTGGTTGATTGGTCATCCTGGCTTGAAGCGGGTTCAAAGGATCAACCCTATGTAGTTTTCACTATCGTTTGTATGTATTACAATACAGATATTACAAAACGGGGGGATTAAAAAAAAGATGAGTGGGTAGGAAGGAACACCAAAAAACACACAAAGGATTAGTAATGGAGATTATGTAAATTATCTAAAAGGATACTTCTGCATACCATAAAAAGAATACTAATTGGGGCTTTAAATTAGTAGAAATGATCAGGCAGTACTCCCCACAATTCCGATCCAGAGTATGCTCCTATCCGCCGATTAAAGAAATGACTATCGGGAACGAAATAATCCTTTACCTTTTTTAAGCCCCCTTTTCTCAGAATGAAGAAGAGGAACAAAAAAAAAATAGAAAAAATACAATTCCAATAGAAACAAAAGAGATCTTTTTATTTTTTCTTTCATATATTCATAGAAATCAAATTCCTGTCCTGATTCATGAACTAATATAATGCTTAATTCTTTTTCGTAATCGAAAATAAAATGATGGGTTGAAATATCTATTGATATTTATACAAGGAGTATTTTATTCAAGGATTGATTAAGTTATTACTCAAGACAGAAAAATTGAAATTCGTAAAGGATGAGATCAATTCAGAAATACTCTTTATTTTTTATTTATTTTTATAGCAGACAGAATTCCATTGGTATAATTGGGGACCTTCCAATATATTTTGACTCTATCTATTCGATAACCATATCAAGATAACTAATAACGGCTCGGTCCTTACATTTATTTGTGGCCCTGAGGAGCCGTATGAGGTGAAAATCTCATGTACGGTTTTGTAATAGCGATGGGAACAGTAATGTTATCACCGACTATGATTATCTAACAGTTCAAGTACAGTTGATATAGTTGGTGCGCAGTCAAAATATGGTTTTTGGGGGTGGAATTTGTGGCGTCAACCCATAGGGTTTATGGTTTTTCTAATTTCTTCCCTAGCGGAATGTGAGAGATTGCCTTTTGATTTACCAGAAGCCGAAGAAGAATTAGTAGCAGGTTATCAAACCGAATATTCAGGGATCCGATTTGGTTTATTTTACGTTGCTTCTTATCTAAATCTATTAGTTTCCTCTTTATTTGTAACAGTTCTTTACTTGGGTGGTTGGAATCTTTCCATTCCGTACATATTTGTTCCGGAGCTATTTGAAATAAATAAAGCGGATGGAATTTTTGGAACGACAATTGGTATCTTTATTACATTAGCTAAAACTTATTTGTTCTTGTTCATTCCTATCACAACAAGATGGACTTTACCTAGATTAAGAATGGACCAACTCTTAAATCTTGGATGGAAATTTCTTTTACCTATTTCTCTCGGTAATCTATTATTAACAACTTCTTCCCAACTCCTTTCACTGTAAAGAAAAAAGGAATACGATATTTGCGACTTGTCTCAAACAAGAGAAAGAAAGAAAATCAAATTATTCATAACTATTCACGATATGTTCCCTATGGTAACTGGGTTCATCAATTATGGTCAACAAACAATACGGGCTGCAAGGTACATTGGTCAAAGTTTCCTAATTACCTTATCCCAAGCAAATCGTTTACCTGTAACTATTCAATATCCTTATGAAAAATTAATCACATCGGAGCGTTTCCGCGGTCGAATCCATTTTGAATTTGATAAATGTATTGCTTGTGAAGTATGTGTTCGTGTATGTCCTATAGATCTGCCAGTTGTTGATTGGAAATGGGAAACAGATATTCGAAAGAAACGATTGTTTAATTACAGTATTGATTTTGGAATTTGTATTTTTTGTGGTAATTGCGTTGAGTATTGTCCAACAAATTGTTTATCAATGACTGAAGAATATGAACTCGCTACGTACGACCGTCATGAATTGAATTATAATCAAATTGCTTTAGGTCGTTTACCAATATCAATAATTGACGATTTTACAATTCGAACAATTGGGAATTCGTCTCAAAGAAAAAAGGGGTAACCCTCTTGATTAAAGAGTAATTGCAAAGTACTAAGGTTTCTTTTTGGTAGAAAGGAATAAGGTCTTTCTCTTTGCTTGGTCAATAATTACAAATCCCAACTATTGATTGGGTTCTGAGAAGTATGACTTAATTTGTATTGAAAGTCTATTAATATAATATCTCCATAATTATTTTGAAATATATAGTTTCAATTTCAAACTGCCGTTTAGAATACAGAAAAGGGCGAAATTGACCCAATAACTAGACCCCCATTAACTCACACTTATTAGATTCTAATTTAATTCAATTGGGAATGTCTCATAAAAAAATTTTTCCTGGTCGGTTCAAGAAGGTCATGAAAAACATTTCGATTTATTTATCTCTTATTTTAATATAATGGATTTGCCTGGACCACTACATGATTTTCTTTTAGTTTTTCTGGGATCGGGTCTTATAGTAGGAGGTCTGGGAGTAGTATTACTTACCAACCCAATTTATTCTGCCTTTTCATTGGGATTGGTTCTTGTTTGTATATCCTTATTCTATATTCTATCAAATTCCCATTTTGTAGCTGCTGCACAGCTTCTTATTTACGTGGGGGCTGTAAATGTTTTAATCATATTTGCTGTAATGTTCATGAATGGTTCAGACTATTCTAAAGATTTTCGTTTTCATCTTTGGACTATTGGGGATGGGGTTACTTCCCTAGTCTGTACAAGTATTTTTTTTTCACTAATCACTACTATTCTAGATACGTCGTGGTATGGGATTATTTGGACTACCCGATCCAACCAGATTATAGAGGAAGATTTGATAAGTAATAGTCAACAAATTGGTATTCATTTATCAACGGACTTTTTTCTTCCATTTGAACTTATTTCGATAATTCTTTTAGTTGCTTTGATAGGTGCAATTGCCGTGGCTCGTCAGTAAAAAATCTTTCTAACTAGGAACAGAAATCAAAATTCAACCTTTTTCTGTGTTATCAACATCCATTTCCCTGAAATTCGATTTGAATACTGTTCGGTTCATGTATAAAATAGAAATTTTTTTAGTCGCCCTATTCGATCTATTACCAATATCTTGTTTTGTTCGGTACTTGTTATATTCTAAGCAATCGAATCACTTGAATTATTGTTCATATTGAAATGAATCGCAATTGGTACGGAGTTGGTCAATGATACTCGAGCATGTACTTGTTTTGAGTGCCTATTTATTTTCTATCGGTATCTATGGATTGATCACGAGCCGGAATATGGTTCGGGCCCTGATGTGTCTTGAACTTATACTAAATGCGGTTAATCTAAATTTCGTAACATTTTCTTATTTTTTTGATAGTCGTCAATTAAAAGGAGATATTTTCTCAATTTTTGTTATAGCTATTGCAGCCGCTGAAGCAGCTATTGGATCAGCTATTGTTTCGTCAATTTATCGTAATAGAAAATCGACTCGTATCAATCAATCGACTTTGTTGAATAAGTAGTATACTTTGTTGAATAAGTAGTATTTAGAAATCATAATATTCATCAATTCGAATTAGCCTATATAATTAGAATACGTCGTAACCTCAATCATGTTTGCGAAAACATAAGAAATCAAAGTATCTTTATTCCTTATTAGTATTATGAGTTGATCCAGAAGTGGATTGATTAGAAAAATTCTGGTAAATCATTGATTCATCTGGTGTTTAAATATATCGGCTATTTCCAACTTTACTAGATCGAAACTTTAGGAGTTCAAAAATTTATAGATCCAATGTCACATTCAGTAAAGATTTATGATACATGTATAGGGTGTACTCAATGTGTCCGCGCCTGCCCCACAGATGTATTAGAAATGATACCTTGGGACGGATGTAAAGCTAAGCAAATTGCTTCTGCTCCAAGAACAGAGGACTGTGTTGGTTGTAAGAGATGTGAATCCGCCTGTCCAACGGATTTCTTGAGTGTTCGAGTTTATTTATGGCATGAAACAACTCGAAGCATGGGTCTAGCTTATTGATATTGAGACGTTTCAGAAAACCCCACTTAAATCCATTTCGAATCCATTTTCTTTTTTTTTACCGATTACCGACAAAAACCCGTACTCTAAAAAGAAAAAACCAAAGTAAGAATAAATTCCATTTTAGAGTACGGGTTTTTCTGGTTCAAGTGTATCTTGTCTTTACCATGAATTATTTTCCTTGGTTAACAATAATTGTAGTTTTTCCGATAGCCGCGGGTTCTTTAATTTTCTTCCTCCCCCATAGAGGAAATAAGGTGACTAGAGGGTATACTATATATATCTGCGTCTTAGAACTCCTTCTAACGACCTATGCGTTCTGTTATCATTTCCAGTTCGACGATCCATTAATTCAGCTAGCAGAGGATTATAAATGGATCAATTTTTTTGATTTTTACTGGAGGTTGGGAATAGATGGACTTTCCTTAGGACCTATTTTACTGACAGGATTTATCACCACTTTAGCTACTTTAGCGGCTCGGCCAGTTACTCGGAATTCCCGATTATTCCATTTCCTGATGTTAGCAATGTACAGCGGTCAAATAGGATCATTTTCTTCTCGAGACCTTTTACTTTTTTTCATCATGTGGGAGTTAGAATTAATTCCCGTTTATCTACTTCTATCCTTGTGGGGGGGGAAAAAACGTCTTTATTCAGCTACAAAGTTTATTTTGTACACTGCGGGAGGATCCATTTTTCTATTAATAGGAGTTTTGGGTATCGGTTTATATGGTTCCAATGAGCCAATATTAAATTTGGAAACATTAGCTAATCAATCGTATCCCGCGGAACTGGAAATAATATTTTATATTGGGTTTCTTATTGCTTTTGCTGTCAAATCACCGATTATACCCTTCCATACGTGGTTACCAGACACCCATGGAGAGGCGCATTACAGTACTTGTATGCTTCTAGCCGGAATCTTATTAAAAATGGGAGCATATGGGTTGATTCGGATCAATATGGAACTATTACCGCACGCTCATTCTATATTTTCTCCCTGGTTGATGATAGTAGGTACAATGCAAATAATTTATGCAGCTTCAACATCTCCTAGCCAACGGAATTTAAAAAAAAGAATAGCTTATTCCTCCGTATCTCATATGGGTTTTATAATTATAGGGATTGGGTCGATAACCGATACGGGACTCAACGGAGCCATTTTACAAATAATTTCTCATGGGTTTATTAGCGCTGCACTTTTTTTCTTGGCAGGAACGAGTTATGATAGAATACGTCTTGGTTATCTTGACGAAATGGGCGGATTGGCTATCCCAATTCCAAAGATATTCACCATATTCAGTATCTTATCGATGGCTTCCCTTGCATTACCGGGCATGAGTGGTTTTGTTGCGGAATTGATAGTATTTTTTGGAATAATTACCAGCCAAAAATACTTGTTAATGCCAAAAATACTAATTACTTTTGTAATGGCAATTGGAATGATATTAACTCCTATTTATTCATTATCTATGTCACGACAAATGTTCTATGGGTACAAGCTATTTAATGCTCAAAACTCTTATTTTTTTGATTCCGGCCCCCGGGAGTTATTTGTTTTGATATCTATTCTTCTACCCGTAATAGGTATTGGTATTTATCCGGATTTCGTTCTCTTCCTATCAATGGACAAGGTCGAAGCTATTCTATCTAATTTTTTTTATAGATAGTTTTCATGAATAAAAAAAATCAAAAACCAATCCTATGTCCTCTGCTTTTTAAAATTGGTCGTTGTCCAATGAAAAAAGAAGTATTTTTTCGTGTCTTAAGTTTAAAGTTTAAATTAACTAAAAAAGAATAAGAATAAATAAGTCAACAATAAATAACTAAATTTGAATTGTAACCAGACACCTTATGGCCTTTGTGAGAACCTTTTGAATCAAGTAGTATAGTGATTCAAAAGGTTCTCGACAGCTTCCACTAAGTTTCGTTTCTATATTTGCGCTGTCCTATGTTTGTATTCATTAGTCCCTTTCTTTTCTTCAATTCAATTCCTTTTTTCAATTCAACAATTCAATTAGATGTTAATTAAATGAACCATAACTATGTAACCCGATTCCTAATAGATTGACCCCGAAGTAGCATATCCAAATTATAAGAAAGCCCATAGAAGCCACAATTGCAGAATTTACACCTTCCCAATTTGGATTTGTTCGCGTATGTAAATAAATCCCGAATATAGTCCAAGTAATAAATGCCCAAGTTTCCTTTGGATCCCAATTCCAATATGATCCCCATGCCTCATTAGCCCATACTGCTCCCGAAAGAATACCTATGGTTAAAAAGATAAATCCTAGACTAATAATACGATAACTCCACTGATCCAATTGTTGAATCAATTGATACCCATAATAATTTCTAGCAGAAAGAAAATAAGGAAAAGAAATGTTTAGTAAACCATTGTTTTTTTCATTCAGGTATTGGATTTCACCAAAGGAAAATGACTCATTTACATTTAATAAATTATTTCTTTTATCAAAAATCCTTATAATTTTTCGAAATGTAATGACTAGACGAGCTGTGGATAATAATGATCCACATAAAAGAGCTGCATAACCTAATACCATCATACTTACGTGCATCATTAACCACTGGGCTTGTAGAGCAGGTACTAATATTCCGGATTGATGCATTTTGGTTAAAAACCCCGAAGTAGCAAAACCCTGGGTAAAAATAGCGCTTGGCGCGGTTATTGCGCTTAAATGATTTTTATGTTTTTTAAAATAGAAAATCCTATGAATAATAGAGAAACTCCATGAAAGAAAGATTAATGATTCATATAAATCACTTAATGGGAAATGCCCCGAATAAATCCAACGAGTGACTAATAATCCTGTTAGACAGACAAAGGTAGCAATCATCCCTTTTTCTAATGAATCATATAGTCCTATGATTTCATCGACTAATAAGGTTATCAACTGAATTGTAATTCCAATCGAAACGACCGAAAAGGATATATGAGTTAATATATGCTCTAATGTTGAAAATATCATAAATAAAAATCAAATTATAAAGGGAGAGTCTTTCAAGTATACGGAATGGAAATCAAGTATACGGAATGGAAATCAGAAGTTAAATTCATTATAGGGCTTTTTGCATATCTTTTTATCTTTTATAAGATGCTCTGCCGCCACTCGGACTCGAACCGAGATGCTCTAGCACTGCTTCCTAAGAGCAGCGTGTCTACCGATTTCACCATAGCGGCTTGCTCGAAATCATAATAACCTATTTTTACTCAATCGTCGAGATTGAAAGAGTCAATTTCAATGAAATCCTTTTTAGGAAGCATTCCAATTGATGAATAAAAACTTGTTGAAATAGAGATGGAAAGAGTCCCCCGTTTGCCGTCTTATTTAATATTATTTAAGATTTCAGCTTTATTTAACTTAAGAATAGATTAACTTAACAATAGAAGTTTTCATAGTTTCTGTTTTCAGAAAATCGAATTGTTATAATTCAAGAGTTCTTACTTCAATCCAGGAAAAAACGAGAATATGATTTTTCTTTTTTATGTTTTTATGAATCACACTTTTAGCGCAACATCCACCAATTCAAAAAGGATTTATTTAATTTGCATAACTTTTGTGTTGTCGTAATCCTTATCGTTAAGTTTTTTTTTATTTTAATTTTGGTTCGCCTTTATTAAAATATTAAAATTAAACCAATTAGGTATTGGGCTGGGCATATCATAGAAAAAAATTTCGATTTCTATCGTGTAATTGTACCCTGCTTCAAAAAATTCTTTCTAAATTAGAATTCTAAAGGTATAGATTTTTTGATTGATCATCCATCTTCCCTTTCAAATATAGCAAATATAGGATTTTTTTGATCACGTAAAATTCTCACCCTATTCGTATATAATGTCTGTTTAAATAGGCAAAAGTGCTTTTCCCTTTTGGAGGTAAAGTGTGGTGTGGTGGATATGGTATATAGAGTGATTCATAAAAGAGAGTGATTCATAAAGTTAGAAAAAAGGTTTTATACTTATAGTTTCAACAACCCATTGATTTTGCCTAAAGATTTTAGATCCCCTCTTCTATAGCATAATTAGAAAAAGAAAAGTAAAAAAAAAAAAAGACAAACCCCTTATTGTTGTGTTATTTAGAAAGTTAGAAAGTTGTTGTGTTATTTAGTTATTTATAAGGGGGTGGGGTGATGGGGAAAATAAGAATCCCCATCCTGCGAATGAAAAACATATTTCAATAACTCATTAAAAAGGGGTTGAAACTTTTGATTTTGTTTTTATTCTTTTTTTTTTTTCAAATTCCAAAAGAAGGACCAAACCCTTTTTTTTAGAATTCAGTAGACAAATTCATTGGTTCAAAACATTAGTGAATGGAAATCGTTACTTACTTTTTTTTATTTCTATTTTTCTATTCTAGAATATATATTCAAAAGTAGAGTCTAAATTAGAAACGAAATTAACTCATTTTTCGAATTTAGTTATTTGTCGTACAAAAAAACTTTTTGAATTCCCCGTGGAAAGGGATTTCGCTAACGAAAAAGCTTTCAACGCTGCCCAATATCCCCCCCTTTTCCACCTATTTTTACGGATACGCTTTTTTAATCTAGAAGTACGCTTTTTTGGAACTGCCATTCGCAAACTAAAGGATTATTCATTTCTAAAATTGGATGTGAAAGACATCTTTTGTTTGAAACAAATCATTTTTTATTTTGACTATTCTTTGATTTTTTATTTTGATTATTCTTTTAATTATCTGTCTATTTATTCTCTAAATTATACTATCTTTAGAACAAAAAATAAATAGAAATATGTGAAAATAGAATCAAATACTACTAGAACAAAAAAGAAAAACAATATGATATAGAATTTTTTCAATTTCTATTCCATACAATATCCGCGACAGAATAATTCTTATTTCCAAGTTATTGGTGGTGTCTTTCTTTATATCCCGATCCGTAGTCAAATCGATATCTCTAGGCTGTATTATTCCATATAATATAAATAGACTTGAATTGGTTGAAGTTGATAAAAAAAGCAAAAGTCTTTCCGTTTATATCTCTGTCTATTTTCGACATGCTACATTTATAGATGAAAAATACATCACCCAAGTTTAAGAAACCTTACCGAATAAAAAAAAATTTTAATCTTTTTTTTTCTAGTAATAGGTTCTTAAATGGCATTTATTGGAATGGAAGACAATCAATCAGTTCCGAAATGAACTAGTTAATGGTTCTGAATAAACAAATTCAAATACCTAGTTCTTTTTTTATTGGGGAAAACTATGGGACATCCTATGATTTATATCAAAATGAATACTTTTTTTGGTGTTCTTGATTGATGTACATAAATTATTGGAATAGGGACTAATAATTGAAATCTGAATTTGTTCCATCTTCATAAAAATCTTACTTAGTATAATACTGAGTATAAAAAATTCTTTATTTTGTACTAGTAACTTAATTATATCCTTCGACCACTCTGAACTTTGAATATTTTTTTTTGACGTATTTGGGAAAGATTCAAAATAACTACCAATAGAAAATTCTATTTAAGTTTTTTTTACTACCTTAATTTTTTTTATTAATCCCTTGCAAAAGAGATAAGAGCTGGTGAATCAGAAACAATTAATTAATTAAGAATAAAAACACAAGTTATTATTATTTTTTTTATGGAACATACATATCAATATTCCTGGATCATACCTTTCGTTCCACTTCCAGTTCCTATGTTAATAGGAGTGGGACTTCTACTTTTTCCGACAGCAACAAAAAATCTTCGCCGTATGTGGGCTTTTCCTAGTATTTTATTGTTAAGTATAGTTATGATTTTTTCGGTCGATCTAGCTATTCATCAAATACATAGTAGTTGTATCTATCAATACGTATGGTCTTGGACCATCAATAATGATTTTTCTTTAGAGTTCGGACATTTTATTGATCCACTTACTTCTATTATGTCAGTATTAATCACTACAGTTGGAATTCTGGTTCTTATTTATAGTGATAATTATATGTCTCATGATCAAGGATATTTGAGATTTTTTGCTTATATGACTTTTTTCAATACTTCAATGTTAGGATTAGTTACAAGTTCGAATTTAATACAAATTTATATTTTTTGGGAATTGGTTGGAATGTGTTCTTATCTATTAATAGGGTTTTGGTCCACCCGACCTATTGCGGCCAGTGCTTGTCAAAAAGCGTTTGTAACTAATCGTGTAGGGGATTTTGGTTTATTATTAGGAATCTTAGGTCTTTATTGGATAACGGGTAGTTTCGAATTTCGGGATTTGTTCGAAATATTCAATAACTTGATTTATAATAATGAGGTTAACCTTTTATTCGTTACTTTGTGTGCCTTTCTATTATTTGCCGGTGCGGTTGCTAAGTCCGCGCAATTTCCCCTTCATGTATGGTTACCTGATGCCATGGAAGGTCCTACTCCTATTTCGGCTCTTATCCATGCTGCTACTATGGTAGCGGCCGGAATCTTTCTTGTAGCTCGTCTTCTTCCGCTTTTCATAGTCATACCGTACATAATGAATCTAATATCTTTGATAGGTATAATAACAGTATTATTGGGAGCTACTTTAGCTCTTGCTCAAAAAGATATTAAGAGAAGTTTAGCTTATTCTACAATGTCTCAATTGGGTTATATGATGTTAGCTTTAGGTATGGGGTCTTATCGAGCCGCTTTATTTCATTTGATTACTCATGCTTATTCGAAAGCCTTGTTGTTTTTAGGATCCGGATCAATTATTCACTCAATGGAAGCTATTGTTGGCTATTCTCCAGATAAAAGTCAGAATATGGTTCTTATGGGCGGTTTAAGAAAGCATGTGCCAATTACAAAAACTGCCTTTTTATTAGGTACACTTTCTCTTTGTGGTATTCCGCCCCTTGCTTGTTTTTGGTCCAAAGATGAAATTCTTAATGATAGTTGGTTGTATTCTCCGATTTTCGCAATAATAGCTTGTTTTACAGCCGGATTAACCGCATTTTATATGTTTCGGATTTATTTACTTACTTTTGAAGGACATTTCAACATTCGTTTTCAAAATTACAGTGGCAAAAAAAGCAACTCCTTCTATTC